ATGGTCTGAGGATTTAAAGGATTGGAATAGAGAAATGCATATTAAATGTACCTATAATGGCGTTCAATTATCAGAAAAAGAATTTCCAAAAAACTGGTTAACAGACGGTATTCAGATCAAGATCCTATTTCCTTTTAGTCTTAAACCTTGGCACAGATCTAAACTACAAGCCCCTTATAATGATCCAATGAAAAAGAAGGATCAAAAAAATGATTTTTGCTTTTTAACAGTTTTTGGAATGGAAACTGAACTACCTTTTGGTTCTCCCAGAAAAAAACTTTCATTTTTTGAACCCATTTTTAAAGAACTAAAAAAAAAATTAAAAAAATTGAAAAAGAAATGTTTTATAATTCTAAGAATTTTAAAAGAACAAAAAAAGTTGTTTCTAAATGTCTCAAAAGAAACAAAAAAATGGATCATTAAAAGCATTCTGTTTATAAAAGAAATAATAAAAGAACTCTCAAAAATAAACCCAATTATATTATTTGGATTTGGATTGAGAGAAATAGAAGTATATGAATTGAGTGAAACGAAAAAAGATTCGATAATTGGTAATGGGATGATTCATGAATCGTCGATTCAAATTATATCTCAGGGTTGGACAAATTATTCATTAACAGAAAAAAAAATGCAAGATCTAACTGATAGAACAAATACAATAATAAATCAAATAGAAAAAATTACAAAAGAAAATAAAAAAGGAACTCCAGATATAAATTTTAGTTCTAACAAAATAAGTTATGATAATAAAGTATCAGAATCACAAAAAAATATTTGGCAGATATTAAAAAGACAAAATGTTAGATTAATCCGTAAGTCACATTATTTTATAAAATATTTCATTGAAAGGATATACATAGATATCTTTCTATGTATCATTAATATTCCTAGCATCAATACACAACTTTTTCTTGAATCAACAAAAAAAATTATTAATAAATACATTAACGATAATGAAGCAAATCACGAAAGAATTGATAAAACAAATCAAAGTGTAATTCCCTTTATTTCGGCTATAAAAAAGTCACTTACTAATATTAGTAACAAGAATTCAAAGACTTTTTGCGACTTATCTTACTTTTCACAAGCATATGTATTTTATAAATTATCACAAACTCAACTTATTAACTTATATAAGTTAAAATCTGTATTTCAATATAACGGAATGTCCCTTTTTCTTAAGAATGAAATAAAGGATTTTTTTGTTGTAACACAAGAACTATTTCATTCCGAATTAAGACATAAGAATCTTCGCAATTATGGAATGAATCAATGGACAAATTGGTTAAGGAGTCAGTATCAATGTGATGTATCTCATATTAAATGGTCTAGATTAGTACCACAAAAATGGCGAAATATATTCAATCAACACTGTATGGCTCAAAATAAAGATTTATGTGATTTATATGAAAAGGATCGATTAATTAACTACGAAAAAAATTTCGAAACAGATTCATTACTGAATCAAAAAGATAATTTTAAAAAACAATATAGATATGATATTTTAGCATATAAATCTATTAATTATGAAGATAAGAAGGACTCTTATATTTATGGATCACCATTACAAGTAAAAAATAACCAAGATATTTTTTATAATTACAACACACATACACAAAAATCATTTAATATGCCGGAAGGTATTCCTATTATCCCTTATCTAGTAGAAGATGATATTAGAGATATGGAGATAAATCCGGATAGAAAATATTTTGATTGGAGAATTTTCCATTTTTGTCTTAAAAATAAGGTCGATATTGACGCCTGGATCGATATTGATACTGACACTAACAGTAATAAATATACTAAGACTAGGGTTAATAAGTATCAAATAATTGATAAAATCAATAAGAGGGGTCTTTTTTATCTCACGATTCAGCAAGATCAAGAAATCAACCTATCCAATCAAAAAACCCTTTTTGATTGGATGGGGATGAATGAAGAAATACTAAGTTGTCCCATATCAAATATGGAATTTTGGTTCTTCCCAGAATTGGGGATACTTTATAATACGTATAAAATTAAACCGTGGGTTATACCAATTAAATTACTAGTTTTAAATTCTAATATAAATGAAAATGATAGTAAAAACAAAAGCATCGCCGGAAATAAAAAAAGGGATCCTTTTATATCAATATCGGAGAATTCAAAAAAATCTTTTGAATTAGAAAACCGAAATCAAGGGGAAAAAGAATACGCGGTCCAAGCAGATTTTAAATCAGCTCTTTCAAACCAAGAAAAAGATGTTGAAGAAGATTATACGGGATCGTACATGAAAAAAAATAGAAATAAAAAGCAATACAAGATCAATACAAAAGCGGAGTTTGATTTCTTCCTAAAAAGGTATTTGCATTTTCAATTGAGATGGGATGATTCTTTAAATAAAAAAATAAGCAATAACATCAAAGTATATTGTCTCCTGCTTAGACTGATAAATCCAAGAGAAATTACTATATCCTCTATTCAAAGAGGCGAAATGAGTCCGGATATTCTGATGATTCAGAAAGATTTAACTCTTACAGAATTGATTAAAAGGGGAATTTTGATTATTGAACCAATTCGTCTATCTATAAAAAATGATGGAAAATTTATTATCTATCAAACCATCGGTATTTCATTAGTTCATAAAAGCAAACACCAAATTAATCAAAGATACCGAGAAAAAAAACATGCCGATAAGAATTCTGATGAAGCCATTACAAAACATCAAAAGATGACTGGAAATAGAGATAAAAATCATTATGATTTGTTTGTTCCTGAAAATATTTTATCACCTAGACGTCGTAGAGAATTGAGAATTCTAATTTGTTTCAATTCTGAGAATAGACATAGAAATGCAGCATTTTGTAATGGGAATAAGGTAAACAGTCAAGTTTTGGATAAAAGCAAAAACTATAAAAAAAAACTTATTAAATTTAAGTTATTTCTTTGGCCCAATTATCGATTAGAAGATTTGGCTTGTATGAATCGTTATTGGTTTAATACCAATAATGGCAGTCGTTTCAGTATGGTAAGGGTACATATGTATCCGCGATTTAAAATGCATTAATAGTACATTTTTGCTATATTTCCCATACTATATCTGATCTATGACGACAAAGAGATGCACACACGCATTGTCTTACATTCCATCGTTCCATTCTGATACACGATACTAATTCAATGACATATCAATTTGATCTAGAAATGAATCAACAAAATATTATTATTTTAGGTCTAAATTTTTATCTTTTGTGAGTGCAGAAAACAACCATCCTTTATGTATACCCTTTTCAAATCCAAATAAATAAAAATTTAATTTTATTAAAAAAAATTATAAATTAATAACAAAATTAATATTTTTGTATATACAAAATAAAAATGAGAGGCATTATTATTACTGATCAATAAAGATATCTATCAATAAAAATTTCTTAAAATAAAAAGAGGGGGGCGAGAAGATTTCATTTTATGGTAAAAAATCCATTCATCTCAGTTATTTCACAAGAAGAAAAAGACGAAAACAGAGGATCCACTGAATTTCAAATAGTTAGTTTCACCAATAGGATACGAAGACTTACTTCACATTTAGAATTACACAAAAAAGACTATTTATCTCAGAGAGGTTTACGTAAAATTCTGGGAAAACGCCAACGACTGCTGTCTTATTTGTCAAAGAAAAATAGAATATGTTATAAAGAATTAATTAATCGGTTGGATATTCGGGAGTCAAAAACCCGTTAATTTGAAGAGGCATTTTAAATTATTTGATTTATTAGATCTTGAATTTTAATGAACTTTTTTTCGTTTTCAGCAATTCATGAAAGAATGCATCGAGGAAAAACCGATGAATATACCAGCTACAAGAAAAGACCTCATGATAGTCAATATGGGCCCCCACCACCCATCAATGCATGGTGTTCTTAGACTCATCATTACTCTAGATGGTGAAGATGTTATTGATTGTGAACCAATATTGGGTTATTTACACCGAGGGATGGAAAAAATTGCGGAAAACCGAACAATTATACAATATTTGCCTTATGTAACACGTTGGGATTATTTAGCTACTATGTTCACAGAAGCAATAACTGTAAATGGACCGGAACAGTTGGGAAATATTCAAGTACCTAAAAGAGCTAGCTATATCAGAATAATTATGTTGGAGTTGAGTCGTATAGCTTCTCATCTGTTATGGCTTGGTCCTTTTATGGCGGATATTGGTGCACAAACTCCCTTTTTCTATATTTTCAGAGAAAGAGAATTAGTATATGATCTATTCGAAGCTGCCACCGGTATGAGAATGATGCATAATTATTTTCGTATCGGAGGAGTAGCGGCCGATTTACCTCATGGTTGGATAGATAAATGTTTGGATTTCTGCGATTATTTTTTAACAAGAGTTGCTGAATATCAAAAACTTATTACACGAAATCCTATTTTTTTAGAACGAGTCGAGGGAGTAGGCATTATTGGTAGAGAGGAAGTAATAAATTGGGGTTTATCGGGACCAATGCTGCGAGCTTCCGGAATACAATGGGATCTTCGTAAAGTTGATCATTATGAATGTTACGACGAATTTGATTGGGAGGTACAGTGGCAAAAAGAAGGAGATTCATTGGCTCGTTATCTAGTCCGAATTGGTGAAATGATAGAATCTATAAAAATTATTCAACAGGCTCTGGAAGGAATTCCAGGGGGACCCTATGAGAATTTAGAAATACGATACTTTGATAGAGAAAGGAATACGGAATGGAATGATTTTGAATATAGATTTATTAGTAAAAAGCCTTCTCCTACATTTGAATTGCCGAAACAAGAACTTTATGTGAGAGTCGAAGCCCCAAAGGGAGAGCTGGGAATTTTTCTGATAGGGGATCAGAGTGGTTTTCCTTGGAGATGGAAAATCCGCCCCCCGGGTTTTATCAATTTGCAAATTCTTCCTCAGTTAGTTAAAAGAATGAAATTGGCTGATATTATGACGATACTAGGTAGTATAGATATCATTATGGGAGAAGTTGATCGTTGAAATGATAATTGATACACCAGAAGTACAAGATATTGATTCTTTTTCTAGATTAGAGTTTTTAAAAGAGGTTTATGGAATTATATGGGTGCTTATTCCTATTTTGACTCTTGTATTGGGAATCACAATAGGCGTACTGGTAATTGTATGGTTAGAAAGAGAAATATCCGCAGGGATACAACAACGTATTGGACCTGAATACGCCGGCCCTTTTGGAATTCTTCAAGCTCTAGCAGATGGGGCAAAACTAGTTTTCAAAGAAAATCTTCTTCCATCTAGGGGGGATACCCGTTTATTCAGTATCGGGCCATCCATAGCAGTCATATCAATTTTAGTAAGCTATTCAGTAGCTCCTTTTGGCTATCACCTTGTTTTAGCGGATCTCAATATCGGTGTTTTTTTATGGATTGCCATTTCTAGTATTGCTCCAATTGGACTTCTTATGTCAGGATACGGGTCAAATAATAAATATTCCTTTTTAGGTGGTCTACGAGCTGCTGCTCAATCGATTAGTTATGAAATACCATTAACTTTATGTGTGTTATCAATATCTCTACGTGCGATTCGTTGATACATAGACATAAACTTTTCTTTATTCCTTCCTTTCAAATCAAAGAAAGGGTTGGAATGAATTAAGTAGATATCTTCATTTTTTTTATTCATTATTCGGGTTGATGAACTAAATCAAATAGTTATATGAGTGAAAGAAAACAGCTTATATATAAATTCGCAGTAAAAAGATTGAGTCTCATTTTCTATGTATAAGAGTTAGAGAGTTAAGCGGAAATAAACATAAACAGAAGCGACCGTTTCCCCCAAGATTGGTTGATTAGTCATCCTGACTTGAAGCGGGCTCAAAAGATCAACCGTATTGAGTTTTCACTATCATTTGTATGTATTACCACAGGGGGGGGGTTGAACAAAAACGAGTGGGTGGTTAGAAACACCAAGATATGTAAAGGATTAGTAATAGAGATTATGTAAATTCTCCAAAAGGACATTTTTACATAATATACAAACAAAGAATACTCATTGGGGCTTTAAGTTGGTAGAAATGATCAGGCAATACTCCCCACGACACGATTCCAATCCAGAGTATGCTCCTATCCACCGATTAAATAAATAACTATTGGGAACGAAATAATCCTTTACTTTATTTTGTAAGCCCCCTTTTTCTCAGAAATAGAAAGAAGAATAGGAACGAAAAAAAGAGAAAGAAATCCAATTCCAATAAAAAAAAAAAAAAAAGATACCTTTTTTATTTCCCAGATACATATTAATAGATATAGAATTTGTGTCATAATTCATGAATTAATTATAGAATTTTTTTCGTACGTGAAATAAACGGGTTATTGATATTTCTACAAGAAGTATTTTATTGAAGAATTAAGTTATTACTCAACAAAGAAGAATTTTAATTCTTATTGAAATTATTAAAGTTAAAGAAAGGGTGAGATCGATTCAGAAGTACTTTTTTATTTATTATTAAATAATTATAACAGACAGAATTCAATTGGTCTAATTTAGGACCGTCCAATAGATTTTGACTTTATACATCCTACAAACGTACCAAGATAAAATAATACTGACGCGATCCTTAGATTTATTTCTGGCCTTTAAGGAGCCGTATGAGGTGAAAATCTCATGTACGGTTCTGTAATAGCGATGATAACAGTAATGGTATCACCGACTATAATTATCTAACAGTTCAAGTACAATTGATATAGTTGAGGCGCAATCAAAATACGGTTTTTGGGGATGGAATTTGTGGCGTCAGCCTATAGGGTTTATCATTTTTATCATTTCTTCCCTAGCAGAATGTGAGAGATTACCTTTTGATTTACCCGAAGCAGAAGAAGAATTAGTAGCAGGTTATCAAACCGAATACTCGGGTATAAAATTTGGTTTATTTTATGTTGCTTCCTATCTAAACCTATTAGTTTCTTCATTATTTGTAACAGTTCTTTACTTGGGAGGTTGGAATATCTCTATTCCGGACATATATGTTTCTGAGCTTTTTGAAATAAATAAAACATGTGGAGTTTTTGGAGCGACAATTGGTATCTTTATTACATTAGCTAAAACTTATTTGTTCTTGTTCATTCCTATCACAACAAGATGGACTTTACCGAGGCTAAGAATGGACCAACTATTGAATCTTGGATGGAAATTTCTTTTACCTATTTCTCTCGGTAATCTATTATTAACAACTTCTTCCCAACTCTTTTCGCTGTAAGGTAAATTTACAACTTGTCTCAAACAAGAGAAATAAACAAACATAAAATTATTCATAATATATATTAATGATATGTTCTCTATGGTAACTGGGTTCATGAATTATGGTCAACAAACAGTACGAGCTGCAAGGTACATTGGTCAAAGTTTCATGATTACTTTATCTCACGCAAATCGTTTACCTGTAACTATTCAATATCCTTATGAAAAATTAATCACCGCGGAGCGTTTCCGCGGTCGAATCCATTTTGAATTTGATAAATGTATTGCTTGTGAAGTATGTGTTCGTGTATGTCCTATAGATCTACCCGTTGTTGATTGGAAATTGGAAACTGATATTCGCAAGAAACGGTTGCTTAATTACAGTATTGATTTCGGAGTCTGTATATTTTGTGGTAATTGCGTTGAGTATTGTCCAACAAATTGTTTATCAATGACTGAAGAATATGAACTTTCTACTTATGATCGTCACGAATTGAATTATAATCAAATTGCTTTGGGTCGTTTACCAATGTCAGTAATTGACGATTATACAATTCGAACAATTTTTAATTCGCCTCAAAAAAAAAATAAGTAAATCTCTTGATTAAAGAATAATTTATAATTACTTTACTAAGACTATTACTTTACTAATAAATAATACTAAGGTTCATTTTTTTTTTTTTGATCTAATCTAAAGGAATCGGGTTTCTTTCGTTTTGTTTGGTCAATAACTAAAAATCCCAACTATTGATTAGTTGGTTAAGAATCACGTCTTAATTTGGATTGAAAATCCATTAATTAATCCATTAATTAATATATCTGTAATTATTTTTACATATATAGTTTCAAATGAGAACTACTCTTTCAGATAACGAATTAAATTAGTCCAATAATTGTACTTACATTTATTCATATCCCTTAGGATTTAATTAGGAATTGCTCAAAAATTATAATTTTTTTTCTGTTCGGATTTCAATAAGGTCATGAAAAACATTTCGATTTATTTATCTCTTATTTTACATATAATGGATTTGCCCGGACCAATACATGATTTTCTTTTAGTCTTTCTGGGATCGGTTCTTATACTAGGAGGTATGGGAGTGGTATTATTTACCAACCCCATTTATTCTGCCTTTTCATTGGGACTGGTTCTTGTTTGTATATCCTTATTCTATATTCTATTAAACTCCTATTTTGTAGCTGCTGCACAACTTCTTATTTACGTGGGAGCTATAAATGTTTTAATCGTATTTGCTGTGATGTTTATGAATGGTTCAGAATATTACAAAGATTTGAATCTTTGGACCGTTGGGGATGGGGTTACTTTGCCAGTTTGTACAAGTATTTTTGTTTTACTCATGATTACTATTACAGATACGTCATGGTACGGGATTATTTGGACTACAAGATCAAACCAGATTATAGAACAAGATTTGATAAGTAATAGTCAACAAATTGGAATTCATTTATCAACGGATTTTTTTCTTCCGTTTGAATTCGTTTCGATAATTCTTTTAGCCGCTTTGATAGGTGCAATTGCCGTGGCGCGACAGTAATAAATCTATAGAATTGGCAACAGCAATCCAAATAAAACTGTGTTCTGTTTTATTACATTTATTTCCCTTCAATTAAAGGTTCTTTATGTCTAAAATATAAATTATTTTATTCAATCTATTCTATTACCAATAGAATATATTCCTTTGTTCCGTACTTTTTTTTATTCTAGTCAATTGAATCTGTTTAATTGTTGTTCAGTTCATATTGAAATGAATCGAAATTGATAAGGAGTTGGTCAATGATGCTCGAGCATGTACTTGTTTTGAGTGCCTACTTATTTTCTATCGGTATCTATGGATTGATCACGAGTCGAAATATGGTTAGAGCCCTTATGTGTCTTGAACTTATATTGAATGCGGTTAATATAAATTTCGTAACATTTTCTGATTTTTTTGATAGTCGCCAATTAAAAGGAAATATTTTCTCAATTTTTGTTATAGCTATTGCAGCCGCTGAAGCAGCTATTGGTCCGGCTATTGTTTCGTCAATTTATCGTAACAGAAAATCAACTCGTATCAATCAATCAAATTTGTTGAATAAGTAGTATTAATAATCATATAAATTCTAATATTCATAAATTATAATTACCATGACCATACATTACGTATAATACATGTTTTCGAAAATGTAAAAAATCAATGTAAGAAATCAAAGTATCTTGGTTCTATCACACGGGTCGATCCAGAATTAGATTGATTATAAAAATTCTGATAAATTATTGATTCATCTGGTGTCTAAATATATGATTCATTTACAAGTTTACTAGATCGAAAATTTCTGACATTTAAAAATTTATAGATCCAATGTCACATTCAGTAAAGATTTATGATACGTGTATAGGGTGCACTCAATGTGTGCGAGCCTGCCCAACAGATGTATTAGAAATGATACCTTGGGACGGATGTAAGGCTAAGCAAATTGCTTCCGCTCCAAGAACAGAGGACTGTGTCGGTTGTAAGAGATGTGAATCCGCCTGTCCAACGGATTTCTTGAGTGTTCGAGTTTATTTATGGCATGAAACAACTCGAAGTATGGGTCTAGCTTATTAATACGTTCCAGAAAACCCTACTTTAAATACATTTTTTTTATCTTTACCGACAAAAACCCGCGCTCAAAAAATATTTATTTTGAGCACGGGTTTTTCTGGTCCAAGTTTATCTTGTTTTTACCATGAATTATTTTCCTTGGTTAACACTAGTTGTAGTTTTGCCAATATTCGCG